CATAATATCATTATACTCATCAATCAAATTCCTCCTATCTTTTTTTTTTTTTTATTTTTCTTTGATAAAGGGGTATTTTCATGGGTTTGCCTTGGTATCGTGTTCATACCGTCGTATTGAATGATCCCGGTCGGTTGCTTGCTGTCCATATAATGCATACAGCTCTAGTTTCTGGGTGGGCTGGTTCAATGGCTCTATACGAATTAGCCGTTTTTGATCCCTCTGACCCCGTTCTTGATCCAATGTGGAGACAGGGTATGTTTGTTATACCCTTCATGACTCGTTTAGGAATAACCAATTCATGGGGAGGTTGGAGTATCACAGGAGGAACTGTAACAAATCCGGGTATTTGGAGTTACGAGGGTGTGGCCGGGGCGCATATTGTGTTTTCTGGTTTGTGCTTTTTGGCAGCTATTTGGCATTGGGTGTATTGGGATCTAGAAATATTCCGTGATGAACGTACAGGAAAACCTTCTTTGGATTTGCCCAAGATTTTTGGAATTCATTTATTTCTATCAGGGTTAGCTTGCTTTGGGTTTGGTGCATTTCATGTAACGGGCTTGTATGGTCCTGGAATATGGGTGTCCGATCCTTACGGACTAACTGGAAAAGTACAATCTGTAAGTCCTGCGTGGGGCGTAGAAGGTTTTGATCCTTTTGTTCCGGGAGGCATAGCCTCTCATCATATTGCAGCAGGGACATTGGGCATATTAGCAGGCCTATTTCATCTTAGTGTTCGTCCGCCCCAACGCCTATACAAAGGGTTGCGTATGGGTAATATTGAAACTGTTCTTTCCAGTAGTATCGCTGCTGTCTTTTTTGCGGCTTTTGTTGTTGCCGGAACTATGTGGTATGGTTCGGCAACTACCCCCATCGAATTATTCGGTCCCACCCGTTATCAATGGGATCAGGGATACTTCCAGCAAGAAATCTATCGAAGGGTTGGTGCCGGACTAGCTGAAAATCAGAGTTTATCAGAAGCCTGGTCTAAAATTCCTGAAAAATTAGCTTTTTATGATTACATCGGCAATAATCCCGCAAAGGGGGGATTATTCAGAGCGGGCTCAATGGATAACGGGGACGGAATAGCTGTTGGATGGTTAGGGCACCCTATCTTTAGAGATAAAGAGGGGCGTGAGCTTTTTGTACGTCGTATGCCTACTTTTTTTGAAACATTTCCGGTAGTTTTGGTAGATGGAGACGGAATTGTGAGAGCCGATGTTCCTTTTCGAAGGGCGGAATCGAAGTATAGTGTTGAGCAAGTAGGGGTAACTGTTGAGTTCTATGGTGGCGAACTTAACGGAGTCAGTTATAGTGATCCTGCAACTGTGAAAAAATATGCTAGACGCGCTCAATTAGGTGAAATTTTTGAATTAGATCGTGCTACTTTGAAATCTGATGGTGTTTTTCGTAGTAGTCCGAGGGGTTGGTTCACTTTTGGGCATGCTTCGTTTGCTTTGCTCTTCTTTTTCGGACACATTTGGCATGGTGCTAGAACCTTGTTCAGAGATGTTTTTGCGGGGATTGATCCAGATTTGGATGCTCAAGTAGAATTTGGAGCATTCCAAAAACTTGGGGATCCAACTACAAGGAGACAGGTAATCTGATAAACATTGATCTGATATGGTATCTTTCGCTTCTATTGGATTTTTTTTGATTTCACTTTCTACATAGATTAGCAGATAAATTTTGCTGGATTTAAATCGCCCTTTTCTTTGACTCTTGTCTTTATCTGGGAGATGCTCCCAAATGAACAGGTGTGGAAGCTATAATTGTAAACCACGATCGAATTTATGGAAGCATTGGTTTATACATTCCTCTTAGTCTCGACTCTAGGAATCATTTTTTTCGCTATCTTTTTTCGAGAACCGCCTAAGGTTCCGACTAAAAAATGATTTTTGATTATCTCAATTATAGTTAAAGTATAATGTTACTTTATAAATACTAATGAATTAATGCATTAAAGTCAAGTAATGAGCCGCCCGTGTTGGGCGGCTCATTACTTGACTTCAATTAGTCCCCATGTTCTTCAAATGGATCTCTTAGTTGTTGAGAGGGTTGCCCAAAAGCGGTATATAAGGCGTACCCGGTAAAACTTACAAGTAAACCAGATATAAAGATGGCGACTAGGGTTGCTATTTCCATTATTATAAAATTTCAAGACCACAATGGATCTATGATAAGATCGGTTATTTACAACGGTATGATTTACAAAGTCAATAAAATTCAATCAATGCAATAGGATTTATGGCTACACAAACCGTTGAGAATAATTCGAGATCTGGTCCAAGACCAAGACAGACTGGTCTAGGAAGTTTATTGAAACCGTTGAATTCGGAATATGGTAAAGTAGCGCCCGGATGGGGAACTACCCCGTTGATGGGTGTCGCAATGGCTCTCTTCGCGGTATTCCTATCTATTATTTTGGAGATTTATAACTCTTCCGTTTTACTGGATGGAATTTCAATGAATTAGGTTCATAGGAATTGCGAAGTACTGTCTTTTCAATCCAAAGTGAATTACTTAGGACTAGGATTTTTAGGTCATTCCGGCAGTTTGACCGTGAAATTCCTTTGTTTCGGTATTTCCGGAATATGAGTGTGTGACTTGTTATAATTGATCCTATTGATAGTACAGAGAATGGGTCTGTCATCTTGAGAGAGATGGGTTTTGCCTCGTCGGATATTCATTCTAGTATCTGGAGCACGGAATATATGGAATGAAATAGATCAAGAAAAGAAATATTTAAACTATGATTCATACCTACTATTCAGTCAGACCTCGCGACCGGACTCAAAAAATTTCAAAGATTTATTTTCTAATTTCTAATTATTCTTCAATTTTTTGTTTGCTTATTTTGACCAACGGACAAATGTTTCTATGGATTTAGAGTCATTTCATCTATTCATTGAATAAGTGATGATCAAAAGGTTTTTACTCAGATAACCCTTGGGCTTAGCTTAGGGACTTTATTCAATCATCGTGGTTCTAGTATGAATCTTAGGTTTCAATCGAATCATAGGGTCTCAACAAGAGAATTCCTAGCAATTAGAAACAAAAAGAAATCCACATTATACAAAAAATTAAAATTGAGAGACCGAGAAAATTCAAGAGGCCCGTAATGATCAACATAAAAACGAATGAAATGAGCTGACTTGATATTTTGGCATTGTCATCACTAAAGAAGAGCTTCGGTTTTTTTTGCACTTCGTCGTATTTTCAGAGAAGGTTGGATGGAGTACTAAGAAGAAGTTTCAAATTTCCTATTACATATCCGTTGCAACCAGTATTGGGGTGTTTTTGCTTGAGCTGTACGAGATGAAAGTCTCATATACGGTTCTCAGAGGGGGAGTTCCCTTGGTTTACCTATCTCAATAAAGTATATGATTGG